GTTTCTTAAAATCTTTAACTTCGAATTGTATCCCCACGAAAGAATGTTGAAATTGAAAAAACCACCTAATTATGTGAGTCTTTACTTTAAGAGTATACAAAAGAGTATACAAATTATATGTCCTTTAGTTGAATCATAAGAACTTACCACAATTTTGATTCTATTTACTGGTAGTATACGTATAAAATGGTAGTATACGTATAAAATTACGTTGAACCCTTCCCGAAGCAAAACCCAGAATCAGATTTTCATTATCTAAACGAACTCGAAACATAAATACCATTGGGACGTAGTTCAGTAATTAAAACCTCGCGAATCTTTTTTTTTCTTTCATTCCAGGGAAAACGGCCTTGAAGTATCAACGAATCTAAGAGGCATAGTATTCGAAACCTACCCTTTACCCTTTTTTTTCACAAAAAAAAAATAGGCAAGTTCCGCATATAATTCGGTTATCAGAAAGATTACCATATATAACACAAAATTTCTCCGCCGATTCCTTCTATTCGAGCCTCTCGGTCTGTCATTATACCTCGAGAAGTAGAAAGAATTACAATCCCCATTCCGCCTAAAATTCTCGGAATTCGTTGATAGTTAGAATAGATTCGTAGGCCAGGCCGGCTGATCCGTTTTAAATTTAAAACAGTTCTATACGCTCCTTTCCTATTTCTCCTATGTCGTAGGGTTAAAACTAAAAAATATTTATTGCTTTCTTGATGTTTTCTCACGTTTTCAATAAAACCTTCTCGTAAAAGGATTTTAACAATATTTTCAGTGATGTAAGTAGATGGTATTCGAACTGTTCTTTTTTCATTCATGTCAGCATTTCGTATAGAGGTTATTATGTCAGCAATAGTGTCTTTACTCATGATAAACTAAGATTATTGTTGCCCCCGAATTTTGATATAATCAACATGCTCTTTTTCTTTTTTTTTGAATTCATAAATATTTATGAATTTTTAAAGGTATATACGTGATATATAAACAATCTACTAATTAAATTAATCTATTTCATTCAAATATGATAAACTACATCAAGGTCTTCCCTTATAATACTTCAGGTGCTAATGAAACGATTTTAGTGAAATTTAACTGTCTTAATTCCCGGGGGATCGCGCCAAAAATTCGGGTTCCTTTTGGATTTCCTTCTTGATCAATAACAACTGCAGCATTGTCATCATATCGTATTATCATACCGTTGTCGCGTTTGAGTTCTTTACAAGTACGTACAATTACAGCTCGGATCACTTCTGATCTTTCTAGAGGTGTATTTGGTACTGCTTCTTTGATTACAGCAACAATAACGTCACCAATATGAGCATATCGTCGATTACTAGCTCCTATGATTCGAATACACATCAATTTTCGGGCCCCGCTGTTATCCGCTACATTCAAATGGGTTTGAGGTTGAATCATATCGTTTTTTTTTTTTTGTCTTTTTCAATGTAAAGGGTGAAATAAAAAAAAGAAATATTGTTTGTTCAAAACAAAACAAGAAACCTGCAATTGTTTTTTTATACAAAAAAGGATTTCCTTTGGTTCTTCACTATCCTATACCGAAAGAATGAATTGGGTTCGTATAGGCATTTTGGATGCCGCTATTGAAATAGCCCTTCTGGCTATATTTTCTGCTACTCCGCTCATTTCATAAAGTATTCTGCCGGGTTTAACAACAGCTACCCAATATTCGGGAGATCCTTTCCCCGAACCCATACGTGTTTCTGTAGGTCTTACTGTAACGGGTTTGTCTGGAAATATACGTACCCATATTTTTCCACCGCGGCGTGCATTTCGTGTCATTGCTCGCCGACCCGCTTCTATTTGTCTAGATGTGATCCAAGCGGGTTCAAGCGCTTGAAGAGCATATCTACCAAAGCAAATACGATTACCTCGATAAGATATTCCTTTCATTCTTCCTCTATGTTGTTTACGGAATCTGGTTCTTTTGGGGTTATAGTTGATGGCTGTTTATCAATTCCACCCATCTCTACTACAGAACCGGACATGAGAGTTTCTTCTCATCCAGCTCCTCGCGAATTAAACGATTAAAAAATAATATACGTGGTGAATAATATACTGAATCGGGGGATTCTTTGAAATTTCATTTAATAGAATTTTTTTTTATCTTTTTATTTTTGATATATAATTAAACACATATTATATTTTTACATAATGTCATTTAGGTATTAGGTATAACGTTATAATGAATCCTTATTTTGTTTTGCTTTTTATTATCCTATCGAATTGACTCAAATTTCTAAAAAAAAAATTCGCGGGCGAATATTTACTCTTTCAACATTCAGTTGTAAGATTAGTCTATGACATGACCTTTCAAAAAAAAAATGAATTGGTTTCTGGTTCGTTCCGCCATCCTACCCAATGAATCATTAGGATTCGTTTTCAATAGAATCTTATGCATTCACAGGTTCTGTCGTTCCCACCACTTCTCGAGTAATGGTTAGGTCTGAATTTTACAATGGAGCCCCTAATGAAATTTGTTTTT